TGATCTATTGTCTTTGCTTTTGAGGGATCATGAGAACAATATTGAATTAATTCCTACATATACAAATCTTACAGAGATGTATGAGATCAAATCGTATTTTATTTAAAGAAATCTATTAGGGTAAATTAAATTCAATAACTAAAATTTCTATACTTTTGATCTTCGATCAATCACTACTTCAACTAATTTGATATACTACTTTTTTTATTTGTTAATCTACTAATATTTTTGAATATTTTTTCTTTTTTTTTTTATTTAATATATTAATTAAATTCTATAATATTAGATAAATATATTAATATATAAATAATAGAATATATTATAGAAACATATTAATACATATGATTTTAAGACATATTTCTTTAATAGAAAAAACATATATCTTACTTAATATTTATCTATTCTGAATTTTTATATTCATGTAAGGACTTTTATATTAATTAAAAGTTGAATATTATAATTGAGTTTAATATTAAATTAAAAGAAAAGAAATTTATAATTCATTTTTTTATTATGACTTTTACTAAACTTATCTAGCTTATTAGCTAGCTTAATATAAACTTAATTTAATATCGTCTAGTTCATTAAAGAGAATAGGTAGGGAACTTTCCTATTATCTTTTCCTATTATATTTAGTCTAACTAAATAAATAATGAATATTGAACCGAACCTAATTAGATTATATAAGGAAAGAATTCTCAAATAATAAAATCTCAAATTTGACCTATTAAATAAGTCTACACTATTGTATTATATAGTATATATGACTATATTATATGAGTATAATAAATAGATCATAGCGGATGACACATTTATGACCTCCTACCTAGAGGGTCGGTCGGGAATCATCAAAGTTGAAAAGCTCTTTATAATCAGACCAGTACTTACATTTTTACAATTACTAGGTCCTTTTTGTATATTTTTCCATTTTTTTAGATTCTATTTATTGTATTGACAATTCCAAAAAACTGATCATATTATGATCATAGTATGATGGTGGTCGGGCGGATATGCCCCTATCGTCTAGCGGTTCAGGACATCTCTCTTTCAAGGAGGCAGCGGGGATTCGAATTCCCCTAGGGGTAGGGTACTGGGAAAGTAAGTTCATCGTGGCTTAGTAATAATTGAGAAGCCCATATCCATATCAATTATCTATTATATATGTATATGATATGGATTCTTCCTGGGTCGATGCCCGAGTGGTTAATGGGGACGGACTGTAAATTCGTTGGCAATTGTCTACGCTGGTTCAAATCCAGCTCGGCCCAAAAGTTTGCCTTTCCGCTTTCTTTTGAGTATGACATCACCTTTTTCTAGAAATACCTGATATGTATGTAAGAATAAATAAAAGTCTAATTTGTGTTCTTTTTTATCATTATTATATTAAAAATAACTAATAAATATTAAAGCAATAGTAATTATTACAGGTTACTATTTAACCAGTGTTATGATTACTATATGAATCACTAGATATAGTATAGGCTATATCTAGTCTAGCTGGATATCCCTATAGCATTCGTGTTTATGTTATAATACAGCAAATAGAGTGTTCTTAGGAAACCCTAAGAATAGACAGAATAGACATACTGTCCAGCCTGCTGGGATTGTAGTTCAATTGGTCAGAGCACCGCCCTGTCAAGGCGGAAGCTGCGGGTTCGAGCCCCGTCAGTCCCGAACTAAGATCCGACGACCCGATAAATCTTTGAATTTCTGTCTGTATTGTTCCCGACGCACAAGGATAAAACGGGGAGCAACATATAATTCTAGGTAGGCATCTTTCTCTCTTTTTTTGTTTTAATGTTCGATTTAGTATCACACAAATAGAACAATTTATACTTACTAGCCATTAACAATTTCAGAACAAGGAGACATATCTATGTGGATTGGGACAATTGAATTGGTGGTATCACTCTATTTATTAGTTTGATGGATACTCTAAAGGAAAGGTCTGACATGACGTTTTCGATTGCTCTTAATCCATGAAATATATTAGAGTATTAATATTTTTAGTAGGATAGGAGTACACATATAAGGAGTCTATATATGGTATTTATTGCATGATACCTAATGATCTTACCAAAATCAGCTTGACAGAGAATTTTTCATCTACAAAAAAATGATATATATTAAGTTATAATTAGTAGTTTATTATTATTAAATAAGTTATTAGTATTATATTAATTGTATTATATTAATGACTTTTTTTCTTGCACTTCTACTGTTTGTTTGGATGGCCAATGGAATACCGGTCGGTCATATGATATCTCATGAGCTAATTAATGGGAGAAATCTAACAAAAAAAAATGAAGGGGACCTTTTTTTATAGTCTAGTCTAAAAAAGAAAGAGTGAAAACATAAACTCAATGAATTCGTTAGAGAATCAGGAATCCCTTTTTTTACTTGGTATGGATAAAAGATCTTCCTATGTTATACTAGTCTATTCAATTCTCGATGATGAATCTCTTTGATAGATTAGATATTGTTATTCATACACGGATTTCATTTAGTATCATTAGGATACAATTAATCCAAATTAGATTATAGCAGTCAAATTTATTACCTCTATGGGATTAGATCCCGAGTTATTGCGAAGAAAAAAACAATAAGATTATGGAAGTAAATATTCTCGCATTTATTGCTACTGCACTGTTCATTCTAGTTCCTACTGCTTTTTTACTTATCATCTACGTGAAAACAGTGAGCCAAAATGATTAAGTTAACTGAGACTTTGATTTCTTATCCGTCATTAAAGAAAGGGATTTAAACTCCAAGTCTTAAATGGAATGATTGGACTGGAATCGACACTAGTGGAGATAGTATGGTAGAAAGAACTAAATGATATAATATAAATCTTTCTACCACACTATCGTGTGTTCTATTGTAGCATCTCTATATTTAGAGACTATATATTTGTAGACAGATATGGGCTTGACAACGGAGATCAATCTCCAATACGTCTGTACACAGACTTTTTAATTAGGGAAATAAATATATAAATTCAACTAAACTCAAATTTCGAGTTATTTCGTATTTTCGTCGCTTTTGAATTTTGACCAATCAAAAATAAATCATAATTTAAGGTCCAGAGATTTTTCTAGCTCTCTTTTAATTTATACTGAGTATCCCGAGATAGATGAAAACTGTTCAATTAAAAAAAAAAAAAATGGGGGCTAGTTTTCTATAAAACATATAAAAAAAATGAAATAAAGAACTCGAATCATTCTTCTTTTTTTAGCGTTATAAAGAAGTCATTCATCAATCTAGAAACTGATAATCGATGCCACCTTGTATGATCACTTCTTTATATCTGTAAAAGAGGAGTCAATTGGCCCATTTTGTTAAGTCATACTTAAACATGACATTACATCAGATTTGAGATTTGTTGATAAAGCCTAAATAAAGAAAATTTCTGGAATTTTTAAATGTTAAATTATAAAACGTAAATATAGAATAGAATTTATAAAGTACTAAATAATAATTAAATATCATAATGAACTAAGAATTATTTTTATTTTCTAGATAATATAAGAAACTAAATATGAAATAAAAAAAGATTAAATATACCTATGATATACCTATTTGATAAAATACAAAAGTAGGTAGTAATTGATGTAACCTCTCTAACGTCCGAAACTTTTTTGACTATCAATCCCCCTGGAATTAGTTAGAGTCGCGAACTTATAAAAAGTTAGTAGTATTTTAGTTTTCTTTTAGAAAGAAGATAAGAAAAAAAAACGAATAAGTTTATTAAATGGAATTATCATACAAATTTTAAATGTTAAATTATGAGACGTAGATCGCTCAACACAAAAAGTTTTATCCCTGGTGGCTGTGTTCACTACTACAAGCTTGAGTAGAAAGTATGTATTAAAATAGTAATAACAGAACAAATTTATCTCAGAAGAGTAAAAGTAAACAAAGAAGAAATCACATAAAGCAAAAAAGAACGTTGGCTTGGTTCTTAGTTATTATAATAGCCGTAAGAACCTGTTCAACAAATCAAAAAATAGAAAAAAATAGATATAGTAACAACTTGGTTGAAAAAAAGCCTATCATGAAAAATCTTATTAATATAAATATATTCCGTTGCCTTTTTTACAAATACACCTAGAGAATTTAGTTATTTCATTTTCTGCTCAAATGGTTAGTGTTTATTAGTGTATTGTAGTTTATTATTGCTATTTCACTGTAGCAGAATTTGAAAGCATAGACATCTTGATTTCAAACAAACAGGTCGTAAAACATTAAACAGCTGATACAATTTTATGACTCAATAAAAAGTACCTCTAAAGTCCACTCCTACCCCAGACTACTAGTGAAAGAGAAAATGTAAAGACTACCATTAAAGCAGCCCAAGCGAGACTTACTATATCCATGTGATATATCTCCTATCCTTATCATATGAAAGAATTATTCCATTATTGATTACTAATCATAGTAGAATCAATGGGGCAGAGTCAAAATGGAATTATGACTTACCCCTATTGATCATCCAATAAATAGATTTGTAACAAGTTCCTATAGTTAGAACATTTCTGTTATATGAATTCAATAAAGATTAGACACAAATAAGATAGACATACTTTCTAAATATCAAGCCAAGGCTTTTATCCTAAGATAAAGATAGAGGAATAGTAAGACTTACATTTTTGTTCACTTTTATAAGCAACAAAATAAAAACAGAGATATAACTACCTCACCAGCAAGGTAAGGTATATAAATTGCTATTTCATAATTCTATTTTATCTAAACCTATTATCATTCTGTGAAACAATTTGAAATATGATGCGTTCTTATAGTCTTGTTGTTTTCCAATCTCCTATAATGTCAAAATTGAACCTTTATTCTATTTCTAGAGGAGAGGGTACAATCAATCAAGAATGACTAGTGATTATTTATCACTAGGATTTTCCAGTTTAGAGACAACGTATCTTTTTTTAGTTACTTACATAACTGAGAAATCAATTTCCCCTCAGCCTAGCCAATTGACTCAGTAGAAACTTACTCACTTAACTTAATATTGATTGTATAGTCAACTAATGAAAGTATGAAGATTTGATAGTGTTTCCTATTAAACCTAAGCCGAAAACTAAAATAAAAAAGGAGTCTCTTTTTTGTTATTTTTCGACTCTGCTCTTTCAGTCATGACTAAAATAGTATTTCCTATCTCTTACTATGGTGGATATGAATCTCATAGTTGTCTCTTAATATTTTTTTTTCTGTTTGTTAGTTACTTATCAAGTTTGGTTTGTTCGTAACATACTGAAAACTACCTAGTTTGAAGAATTACAGGCTTTGCTTTTTGAGAACCGATGGTTACTTAGAATTAAGTATTAAAAAAAAAAAAAAAAGGCCTAAACCTTTCGCTCTGTCTGTTTCTCTTTACGAAGAATTAGGTTTAGACCAGCAGGATAGTCTAAGAAATCGCGATTTTTTCTTGATCAGGCGACACCCAGATTTGAACTGGGGATAAAGGATTTGCAGTCCCCCGCCTTACCACTTGGCCATGTCGCCAAATAAAAAGAATAAACGCTAGATATAAATGCTATTTATATTAGAAATATAAATTGTCTATTAGTATTTATTATAAATAGAGATTAGCTTCTTTTTTTTTGATGAGAAAAAAGTCTCACTAAGTATCAATATTATCCCAGTAGAATATTACTGGAGATAAACTCAAGTAAACTCTATTATATAATATAATTCTAAAAATATCAATACCATTTTCAATAAAATCTTAAAAAATGAAGAAATTACTACTCATTTTATATTATTACATATATAAATTAGTATTAAGTACTAAACTCAAAAAATATTTTATTTATATATATAATATAAGTAATAGACTATAGAATATACATAAATCCCTTTTTCAATTGTGATTTTGACTCATAACACTAATTATGTATATTAAGTACATATATAAATATAAACCCCAGAACACAAGTAATAGATACAGAGCGAGCGGGTATCTTCTTTGTATATTTCTAGAAATATTAGAATTATGGTGCTTTAATTTTTCCTTAACTAGAAAATTTATGATATGGCACAACCTGTGTTGCCCTGAGTAGAACTATCATAACAGATCAAATTTACGACTAGCTCACTGTACTTAATTCATAAATACAAGAAAAACGTCTTATGTATTTTAATTGTATTGTATGAATTCGAATTCTACAAAAGAAGCTTCTAATCATTTGTTGAGTATGTCATGTTCAAAAAACTCTTTACTCCTCCCTATTATTATAATATGGCTTTCTCGCATTACGTGAAAGCCAATTAACTCCCTTTTTTGGTACCCAATCTCATCATAATATCATAAATAATAAGTCGAAATTGGATAAATTTGGATAGTCTATACAAGACTCCCTAAGTTAAGTTTACAAAGCGGCAGAAGATTTTCCAGGAATTTATCAATTTATTTCCATTTGTATCTTTCGCAAATTCGAGTCAAATTTGCGCCGAAAATTCTCTTTATTTTCTTTTTATTCAACCTCTTTTTCTCAGATCCGTTGATATGTCGGAAATACATATATGGAGTTGTCTAAAATTTTATGTAATTCAGTAAACAGAATATATATTCCATCATTGCTAGAGCGATCCATATGGATCGATGAAGAGGCGAACTAATAATGGGATTTTTCGATAAACAGGAAACTTAAGATTAAAATGCTCCGCGATGGAAATGAGGGAATGTTCACAATACCTGGATTTAGTCAGATACAATTTGAGGGATTTTGTAGGTTTATTAATCAGGGTTTAATGGAAGAATTTAATAAGTTTCCAAAAATTGAAGATACAGATCAAGAAATTGAATTTAAATTATTTGTGGAAACATATCAATTGGCAGAACCCTTGAGAAAAGAAAGAGATGCTGTGTATGAATCACTCACATATTCGTCTGAATTATATGTCCTTGCGGGATTAATTTGGAAAACCAATAGAGATATGAAAGAACAAACAGTATTTATTGGAAACATTCCTATAATGAATTCCCTCGGAACCTTTATCGTAAATGGAATTTACAGAATTGTAATTAATCAAATATTGCAAAGTCCTGGTATTTATTACCGTTCTGAATTGGACCATAACGGCATCTCGGTCTATACCAGCACCATAATATCAGATTGGGGAGGCAGATTAGAATTAGAAATTGATAGAAAAGCAAGGATCTGGGCCCGTGTAAGTAGAAAACAAAAAATCTCCATTCTCGTTCTATTATCAGCTATGGGTTTAAATCTAAGAGAAATTCTAGATAATGTTTGTTATCCTGAAATTTTCTTGTCTTTCCTAAATGATAAGGAAAAAAAAAAGATCGGGTCAAAAGAAAATGCTATTTTGGAGTTTTATCAACAATTTGCTTGTGTAGGTGGGGATCCAGTATTTTCTGAGTCCTTGTGTAAGGAATTACAAAAGAAATTTTTTCAACAAAGATGTGAATTAGGAAGAATTGGGCGGCGAAATATCAACCAAAGATTAAATCTTGATATACCTGAGAACAATACATTTTTGTTACCACGAGATGTATTGGCTGCTGCAGATCATTTGATTGGAATGAAATTTGGAATGGGTACACTTGACGATATGAATCACTTGAAAAATAAACGTATTCGTTCTGTAGCAGATCTGTTGCAGGATCAATTCGGACTGGCTCTTGGTCGTTTAGAAAATGCGGTTCGAGGAACTATATCTGGAGCAATCAGGCATAAATTGATACCAACTCCTCAAAATTTGGTAACTTCAACTTCATTAACAACCACTTATGAATCATTTTTCGGTCTACACCCTTTATCTCAAGTTTTGGATCGAACTAATCCATTAACCCAAATTGTTCATGGTCGAAAATTGAGTTATTTAGGTCCTGGAGGGGTGACAGGTCGAACTGCAAGTTTTCGGATACGAGATATCCACCCTAGTCACTATGGACGTATTTGCCCAATTGACACCTCCGAAGGAATTAATGTTGGACTTATTGGATCCTTAGCTATTCATGTAAGGATTGGTCATTGGGGATCCATAGAGACTCCATTTTATGAAATCTCTGAGAGATCAAAAGAAAAAGAAGCACGGATGGTTTATTTATCACCAAGTAGAGATGAATATTATATGATAGCGGCAGGCAATTCTTTGGCCTTAAATCGAGGTATTCAGGAAGAACAGGTTGTTCCTGCTCGATACCGTCAAGAATTCCTGACTATTGCCTGGGAACAGGTTCATCTTCGAAGCATTTTTCCCTTTCAATATTTTTCGATTGGAGCCTCTCTCATTCCTTTTATTGAGCATAATGATGCCAATAGGGCGTTAATGAGTTCTAATATGCAGCGTCAAGCAGTTCCGCTTTCTCGGTCCGAGAAGTGCATTGTAGGAACCGGACTAGAACGCCAAGCGGCTTTAGATTCGGGAGTTTCAGTTATAGCCGAACATGAGGGTAAAGTTATTTCTACGGATACTCACCAAATTGTTTTCTCAGGTAATGGAAACACTCTAACTATTCCATTAGTTATGTATGAACGTTCGAACAAAAATACTTGTATGCACCAAAAACCTCAGGTTCAACGGGGTAAATATGTTAAAAAGGGACAAATTTTAGCCGACGGGGCGGCTACCGTTGGGGGAGAACTCGCTTTGGGAAAAAATGTATTAGTAGCTTATATGCCATGGGAAGGCTACAATTTTGAAGATGCGGTACTTATAAGTGAGCGTTTGGTCTATAGCGATATTTATACTTCTTTTCACATCCGAAAATATGAAATTCAAACTCATATGACAAGTCAGGGCCCTGAAAGAATTACTAACGAAATACCTCATTTAGAAGCTCATTTACTCCGCAATTTAGACAGAAATGGCATCGTGCTGCTCGGATCTTGGGTGGAAACAGGTGATATTTTAGTAGGTAAATTAACGCCTCAGATAGCGAATGAATCGTCGTATGCACCAGAGGATAGATTATTACGAGCCATACTTGGTATTCAGGTTTCCACTGCAAAGGAGACTTCTCTAAAACTACCTATAGGTGGAAGGGGTCGAGTAATTGATGTGAGATGGATCCAGAAAAAAGGGGGTTCCAGTTATAACCCAGAAATGATTCGTGTATATATTTCACAGAAACGTGAAATCAAAGTGGGTGATAAAGTAGCAGGAAGACATGGGAATAAGGGTATTATTTCTAAAATTTTGCCTAGACAAGACATGCCCTATTTACAAGATGGAACTCCGGTTGATATGGTCTTCAACCCTTTAGGAGTACCCTCACGAATGAATGTTGGACAGATATTTGAATGTTCGCTCGGCTTAGCGGGAGATCTTTTAAATAGACATTATAGAATAGCCCCTTTTGATGAGAGATACGAGCAAGAGGCTTCAAGAAAACTAGTGTTTTCAGAATTATATGAGGCAAGTAAGCAAACAAAAAATCCATGGGTATTTGAACCCGAATATCCAGGAAAAAGTAAAATATTTGATGGAAGAACTGGAGATCCTTTTGAACAACCTGTCCTAATAGGCAGGTCCTATATACTTAAATTAATTCATCAAGTTGATGATAAAATCCATGGACGTTCCAGTGGACATTATGCACTTGTTACACAACAACCCCTTAGAGGAAGGGCAAAACAAGGTGGCCAACGAGTGGGAGAAATGGAAGTTTGGGCTTTAGAGGGATTTGGCGTTGCTCATATTTTACAAGAGATGCTTACTTATAAATCAGATCATATTAGAGCTCGTCAGGAAGTACTTGGTACTACGATTATTGGAGGAACAATAGTTACTCCTGAGGATGCCCCAGAATCTTTTCGATTGCTTGTTAGAGAACTACGATCTTTGGCTCTGGAACTGAATCATTTTCTTGTATCTGAGAAAAATTTTCAGATTAATAGGAAGGAAGCTTGATCTGATCTGAATGAATCAGAATTTCTATTCTATGATTGACCGGTATAAACATCAACAACTTCGAATTGGACTAGTTTCTCCTGAACAAATAAGTGCTTGGGCTAACAAAATT